AGAATGAAAGTAGCTATGAAGCCCCTACCTACAACTTACTTTGTTTGATTCAAAAGGCGAACAGCCCCCCCAATTAGTCGTATGGGGTGGGGTTCTTGTGGTAAGCTGCCTTGGATATGATAAATTCCTAAAAAAAGGCAAAGTCCGCTATTAGACGAAGATCTTCCTATCAATAGATAGGAATTAGTGTTCGATATAGGGGATAGGATCTATCTGCTCTCTCTAAAAAAAAAATTGAGAGAGCAGATATAACGATATAAAATCGGAAGGATAGATAGACATCTAAAGAAAGGGATGTCTATTCTATTCCTCTTTTTTTATAGAAAGAAAAGATATCTCGTTCATCTATCTTTTGTTTATTTATCATTGATTCTATCTATGAATCAAGTCGAATTCGTTTTTGGCCGAAGCCCCGAATGGATTGGATCGTTTCCGCCAACGAAATGAACGCGGAGCCCGTTCCGAATGCTTCTTCGATCCGGAAGTTCTCGCGAAGAGAATAAGATGCTGCTCCCCCTCCCTCTGTCTTTTTTCGCTTTGCTAATCTTCCCCTTCCCCTCTAACGGGGGCCAGGCGGCGGCGGGCGCGGGAGGAAAAAACCTAAGAGAAGACGCTCTTAGGTCCTTCTTTTTTCAGTGCAACATAGGAAAGCGCCCTCTTTTTGTCATTTCTGCAGCTTTCCAGATTTGGTATTGAACGCATGGCGTAGCTAGGACCTTCAAATCATGTTTGAGCCTATGTTCAAACAAAACCCATCCCCCGGCTGAAAAGAATGCCCGCCAAGTTCTGATAAGAAAGGAACAACCCCGGAAAGGCTCGACGAAGGGAGGGAGATGCGGCGGGGTAAGGAAAAGGCTTTCGGAGATCGAGAGATTTCCTTTCTTTTGCATCGAAAACGAAGAAGGCCGAGGATAGCCTACGGTGCGTGTTATCTGAAGGGAGCACGCTTTTTCGACCGCGGTGCTATGATTGCCGGAGCCTCTCCTCGTTCCGCCCGCTGGCCTATTGGGATAGCAGCCTGCGGGCTTTGCCTGCCCATTAGAATAATAATCAAAAATTCCGGCTCGGCCCGGGAAAGCGCTGGCAACAACAGAAAGGAAGGGGTCCATGTAGCTGCTGCGCCCGCCCCTCTTCTTAGTCAATGGGGCAGCAGGTTCGGCATCTACTAGAAAAGAGAGAATCCACTTCAGATAACCACACCTCGGCTAGGCAGCGTGTGGAATGGCCGAGAGCGGACCTTTTTGGATATATAATCCAAGTCGAGAGTGGAGTTACAGGAACAGCCGTCTGATGGAAAAAAACTTTCACGTTCGGTTCAGAGAGCACTTTTTTCGTTGAGAATTCCTCGTTCCCTTTCGTGTGAATTCCCCAGTGGCGAATTTCAAACTTGTGGGTCTATTCAATCTCTCGAGCCCCGAAGAAAACCCCCTCCCCCTCGGACTCCATATTCCCTTTGACTCTATATATGTGGGCACCAGATATCTATGAGGGTTCACCCACCCCGGTTACAGCATTCCTTTCTATTGCGCCTAAAATCTCTATTTCTGCTAATATTTTACGTGTTTCTATTTATGGTTCCTATGGAGCTACATTGCAACAAATCTTCTTTTTCTGCAGCATTGCTTCTATGATCTTAGGAGCACTGGCCGCCATGGCCCAAACGAAAGTCAAAAGACCTCTAGCTCATAGTTCAATTGGACATGTAGGTTATATTCGTACTGGTTTCTCATGTGGAACCATAGAAGGAATTCAATCACTACTAATTGGTATCTTTATTTATGCATTAATGACGATGGATGCATTCGCCATAGTTTCAGCATTACGGCAAACCCGTGTCAAATATATAGCGGATTTGGGCGCTCTAGCCAAAACGAATCCTATTTCGGCTATTACTTTCTCCATTACTATGTTCTCATACGCAGGAATACCCCCGTTAGCCGGCTTTTGTAGCAAATTCTATTTGTTCTTCGCCGCTTTGGGTTGTGGGGCTTACTTCCTAGCCCCAGTGGGAGTAGTGACTAGCGTTATAGGTCGTTGGGCGGCCGGAAGGTTGCCACGAATAAGTCAGTTTGGAGGACCGAAGGCAGTTCTCCGTGCACCGGACACGTAGCTTACCGAATCAGTTGCGACACCGATGGGAATGCATGCTACGAAAGATAGGGTCGAGTCTGATACATCAACCGTCTACTCAATATCCTTAGTAGAGTCCACAATCACTACACGAGATGAACCTTGGTTTGGTGAATTGAAGTTCGCCTTAGGTGTAATAGGACTCCCAGTTACTGCGCGCGATCGTATACTGAGATGCTCCCCGCCGGTTGTTGGAACGACGCGAGCCGGGACGGGCCTGGATTCAGAAAGATGAAGGGCCCCAAAGTAGAAATAGGGGGTTACAAATTCCCCATCTCATTGGGGGCGGAAAACGAATCGACATCTCGATGTGATACAGCCTTTTCTTTTTTAGTTGGGAAAGAACGGCGAAGTCCATCCGAACCGAACCGTCCAATGAAGAATAAGAGGAGAGCAAAGCGCCAATGGCGCGCGAAGCGCATGCGGAGCAGGCACGGAGAAAAATCAGTGTGGAGGAGAAGCAGCCGAGCTCATTCCCTTTGCATCCTGGGCCCAAAGCAGTGCAGTCTTTCCTGGCCAAATCAAGGATTTGGGGCTTCTTGCTACGATACTTAACTATATAAATCCTTTAGTAATATATAAATGGAAAGATAGATCCATCCATCTATCCTATCCGATTTCCATTTTGATATCTAAAAAAGAATCGATTCGATTTCATTCAACGTTTGATTCAAAGAACTGCGCTTAGCCCCCCCGCTCATGAAACGGCTCTGCTGCAATGGATGGCAGAGGGTCCGTAGTACCCAAAGCACTGGAGTGATCCAGTAGCCGGGAAGGGGCCTAGAAGTGCCTACTACTACTACACCATACTACACTTGGCTCTACACATTTACCGAGCTAACCCCTGTCCAGTGCCTGGCAGAGCTAAGGGGGCTTCCTTATTCCTTATCCCCATCTTCGCCCAGGCTAACGGGGCCTTACTTATTCAGGGGGGAGCCTCGAGAAGCACTGTTGAGAAGAAGATCCTAGGCCCCTCTTCATTCTCTACAGGGTTTCTTTCTTCAATATAGGTGACAACGAGCGAGGCAGAAATGGAAGAGATCAAAGACGAGAATAAGAAGCCAGTAAACTTCCTTTTTGATCATTTTGTTTGATAGAGGGAGATAGAAAAAATGAACAAAACTGACTCGCATTTCTCATCGAACAAATACGAAAAAAGAATCATATTGAAAACTGAAACCTCACCTCTCCTCTCGTTTCACTCTCGTTCCTCTCCTTACAGTCGAGCTCCTTTGTTCCTATGGACCTCTCGCAACAAGTGCTCGAGTCATGACTTCGCCCTCTCCTTTTCAGTCGAGATCTTTGAACCTTTTAGTCGAGTGCCTTTGGCCCTCTCCCAAGGATAAGGTCTCATTAATTAGTTGATGAGGGGTCGAGTTACTGCGTTCCTAACCTAACCCCTTCCTTCTCCGAGCTTTGTATTATAAGTGATCCGAACCTGCCCGGAGTGAGCCTCCCATAGAGGCAAGTTGGTGAGCCGTATGATGGGCAACTATCTCCTGCGGTTTGGAGAGGACTCAGCTGTTAGTTAGTATCCCCTTGGTTTCGGGGTGGACCCTTTCACTCTATTTTATTATATACGCTTAGTGAAAAGAATGTTTTTTGATACACCTAGGACATGGATTCTATATGAACCAATGGATCGTAATAAGTCGTTACTACTAGCAATGACTTCCTTTTTCATTACTTCATCCTTGCTATACCCCTCTCCTTTGTTCTCAGTTACTCATCAAATGGCACTCAGTTCATATCTTTAAGTTCGATCATTGACAAGGTTCAAAGAAAGGGTGGGCCGTCGGTTTGAATCCAATATTATGCACTTTTTTTTCTAAAGCGGTATTCCTCCTTGCCTCTTAATTCAAAAATGGAATTATGGAATTATTCTCTCCCAGAGCTGCGGAACTAACGAATCTATTCGAAAGTCAAATTAGGAACTTTTACGCGAATTTTCAAGTGGATGAGATCGGTGGTCTGTTCATGCTGATAACTCTGGGTTTTCTCCTCATTCTGATTTTGGTTTTCGTATTATGGATCTTGGTTCGCGCTTTATGGCATTTCCACTTAGCCGTCATCCACATGATGGTCAATTCTTCTACACTCACTTCTTCCTCTTCTTCTTCTTCCTCTTCCAATAACAAAAGAAGGGATAAAAGGAAGAATAAAGAAGATTTGATAACAAATTTAGTTGTGGAAGAAGTAGAGAAGTATTTGGAAACGCATAAGGCGACCTTAGTCCAAGAATTCCCCCGTGCTTTCCCTTATATCGAAACGAGCCATTTCTTGACCGAGGTAAGCACGGACCTTTTACGAGGTGCCGGACTGCTCAATAGCGCGGACCCAGAGCGAATGGAACTACTTCATATGATCCATAGGAATTTTGAAAACTCTTTTAAACTAGTGAATGAGCAAGGCTATGCCAATAATGTAATTTATGACTCATTAACATGTATTCTGAAAGAGTATAGAAAATAAATTGAGATGGTGTGAGTTTGTTCAGTGGTCGTAACGTAATGGAGAAAGCGGGCCGAGAATCTTATGTCAAAAGGACCAAGGATGATCTTTTCGGAAAGGAGGAGTAGGAGGAGTCAGCTTATTCTATAGATACTGTAAAAGCCAACTCATGTTTCCACTCAATTTTCATTACGAAGATGTATCACGTCAAGATCCGTTGCTCAAACCGAATCACGCCAACGTTATGGAAGTTCCTGGATCGTGTGAAATAAGAGTAGTACCAAAGGCACCCTATAATTTCATAATAAAAAATGGAAAATTGGCTATGGAGATTCCGCGCGGTCAGAAATTCATACAGACACAAAGGGGTTCGACAGGAAAGTCCTTTCGATCTAATCCATTCTTGGGGTCAAATAAAGACAAAGGATATGTAAGTGACCTAGCACGACAAAGCACTCTCCGAGGGCATGGAATGTCTAATTTTTCGGTCAGAATCTCGACAGTAATGTCTCTGTTAGATTTTCCGGTCGAAATACGGAAAAACTCCATTCAATTCTCGATGGAAACGGAGTTTTGCGAATTCTCCCCGGAACTGGAAGATCATTTCGAGATCTTCGAACATATTCGAGGGTTCAATGTGACTATTATCACTTCGGCCAACACACAAGATGAGACTTTACCACTGTGGAGCGGTTTTTTGCAAAAAGATGAGGGGGAAACTCAGTAAGATGTCGTAGAAGCGAAATAGTAGAGATCACAAACGTAGATTGCTCGCGGCTAAATTTGAATTGAGACGAAAGCTTTATAAAGCCTTTTGTAAAGATCCCGATCTTCCTAGTGATATGCGGGACAAACATTGTTATAAGTTGTCCAAGTTGCCAAGAAATAGTTCCTTTGCACGAGTCAGAAACCGATGTATTTCCACGGTCGCCCTCGTTCTGTATCTGAGTTCTTTCGAATTTCTCGTATCGTTTTTTCGTGGATTAGCATCTCGAGGTTCTTTGATGGGCATAAAGAAATCGTCTTGGTAGCAACCACCAAACCAATAGAACAAAGAAAGGTTAGCTCCGCAGCTGGTCCACAAGCAAGGTAAGTAAGCCCATTACCAGCCGGCTCCGGACCGAAAAGTAACGTATTTAACCCTTATCTTGGATCGGAGATGCGAACGGGGCGGGAATCGAAGTGGGGGACCTCTCTACCGCTTGTGTCTATTTCCTGTCAAGTATGCTCCCCATACATAGACTACGTACAGGTAGTACTCTTGGAAAGAAAGATATAATGCGTGAACATAACATTAAGTTACGAATGTAACTCCCGACCACTCTTCTAAATATACTAAGGCGGAGAACTCTTGTTCATTGGAGCGCCGTAGTGCGGAGGTTCTTCCCATCATGGAAGTCCGAGTTGGGACTGAGCCTTCCGAATGATAATGCTTTGTTTCGTTGGAAAAACCAACGCAAATCTCATATTGACTTTCTATCGCCCTACTTCTAAGGATAGATAGAGAGAGTGACTTTATGAAATTCTCTCCCTTCTAAAGCAGCGCAAGTCGGCCCCCCCAGAACAAAGCCCCTACTCCCGAGAGGTATAAATGACTCGACTAAAAGGAGAGGTCCAAATGGACTTCCGTGAATTACAGTGATCCAGTCTCACGGATATGGAGCTTCGCCGGAGATGGCAGGGCAAAACCTGATGGACCTTTTTTTTTCTCAAGAGGTGATTTCGAGAATCAACCAACCGACGAGACTAATTCGAGGATGTGTTAAAAGAGAGTCTAACCGCCAAGGCAAGTCCCATGGATAAGCCCAGCCTCCCTCTCGTTTCACTCTCGTTTCACTCTCGTTCCTCTCCTTACAGTCGAGCTCCTTTGTTCCTTCGGACCTCTCGCCCAAATGAAATGGGATGAATCCAATCAATAAGCTTATTGATTGATTCAGAGCGCAGCGAAGCCAAATTCAATCAAGGCAAAGGGGGGCTTACTTTTCCTGACGCTGAGTCATCCTATTCAAATTTAGCTATGCTAATGTAACAGGAAAAGTTTTCACAGATGATATGGATCCCAAGAGATGAGCGAGAACCTCCAATTGCTTAAGGATCGCACTCCGCTATCCCGCTTGGTGGACGAGATCTTCTCTCGGGTCATCCATCCTGGGTTACTGAAGGGTTGTCCGACTGCTCGGTGACCGAATCAGAGAAGTTTTGACCGCTTTCTCTTCTCTCCAGCACTCTCGGACTGATCATCCAATCCATCTTGCTGCGACAAAGCAAGCTTAGGAATGAATCTAAGAAATTTAGGTCTCTGCCCGCTTGAAAGATTCTTCTTTCCTCTTCGGTGAAAGAGGGCAAAAGTGTGTAGGAGAAAGAATTCTAAAAACGTCGACGCTTAATTCGCCCCCTCCATCCTTCAAAAGTAAAAGAAAGGCTCAAATATCAATATATATATATTTGAGGATATTTTAGGGCCCTAGAACGCAAAAAAAGGTGGGTGAACAAGAGTTGTCACGATAGGAAAGAGAAATGACTATAAGGAACCAACGATTCTCTCTTCTTAAACAACCTATATCCTCCACACTTAATCAGCATTTAGTAGATTATCCAACCCCGAGCAATCTTAGTTATTGGTGGGGGTTCGGTTCGTTAGCTGGTATTTGTTTAGTCATTCAGATAGTGACTGGCGTTTTTTTAGCTATGCATTACACACCTCATGTGGATTTAGCTTTCAACAGCGTAGAACACATTATGAGAGATGTTGAAGGGGGCTGGTTGCTCCGTTATATGCATGCTAATGGGGCAAGTATGTTTCTTATTGTGGTTTACCTTCATATTTTTCGTGGTCTATATCATGCGAGTTATAGCAGTCCTAGGGAATTTGTTTGGTGTCTTGGAGTTGTAATATTCCTATTAATGATTGTGACAGCTTTTATAGGATATGTACTACCTTGGGGTCAGATGAGCTTTTGGGGAGCTACAGTAATTACAAGCTTAGCTAGCGCCATACCTGTAGTAGGAGATACCATAGTGACTTGGCTTTGGGGTGGTTTCTCCGTGGACAATGCCACCTTAAATCGTTTTTTTAGTCTTCATCATTTACTCCCCTTTATTTTAGTAGGCGCCAGTCTTCTTCATCTGGCCGCATTGCATCAATATGGATCAAATAATCCATTGGGTGTACATTCTGAGATGGATAAAATAGCTTTTTACCCTTATTTTTATGTCAAGGATCTAGTTGGTTGGGTAGCTTTTGCTATCTTTTTTTCTATTTGGATTTTTTATGCTCCTAATGTTTTGGGACATCCCGACAATTATATACCTGCTAATCCGATGTCCACCCCGCCTCATATTGTGCCGGAATGGTATTTCCTACCGATCCATGCCATTCTTCGTAGTATACCTGACAAAGCGGGAGGTGTAGCCGCAATAGCACCAGTTTTTATATGTCTCTTGGCTTTACCTTTTTTTAAAAGTATGTATGTGCGTAGTTCAAGTTTTCGACCGATTCACCAAGGAATGTTTTGGTTGCTTTTGGCGGATTGCTTACTACTAGGTTGGATCGGATGTCAACCTGTGGAGGCACCATTTGTTACTATTGGACAAATTTCTCCTTTGGTTTTCTTCTTGTTCTTTGCCATAACGCCCATTCTGGGACGAGTTGGAAGAGGAATTCCTAATTCTTACACGGATGAGACTGATCACACCTGATCAGTGAAAAATTCTGACACCAATCATTTACATATTACACCAAGAATTGACAAGCGGATAAGTTTTCTAGTTTGCTATGTTGATATAGCTTAGATAGGGAAAAGATAACTCCACTATAGAGTAGGGCTGTACTTCAAAAATCAAAAAGGGTCCCTCTCCCCCTTTTTTTATTAAAAAATCAAAAAAGAGGCCCCGCCCCCCAAGGCCTAAGGAAAAAACCTCTGATAAAGAAAAAAAAAATATAGAACTAACCTTTACACTATAACCATTAAGTCAAGTTATTAACAATCCTATACTAAGAAGAGAATTCGGATCAGCTCGGGCGGAAGAAGAGAAGCGAAAAAGAAGACAATAAGCACTCAGATTGGACCAACCTTTCATTTAAGGTTCGTCATTATCTTTTCAATCCTGACTAGAATCAGGCTTCTCTTGAAAAAAGGTAAGGAGTTATTCGATCTAATATGGTATTAACCCTAGCGCCTAAGTCACCCCCGCAAGGTAGGAAGAAGATAAAGGAGAAAGTGAACGGAGGAAAAAAAAGGCGATAAGCGAACCGGCGGGCGGTAAAAACCACAAAGAATTTATATAGAAAAATAGGTACTACCAATATGAAATTAAGAAAGACATATATACCTGAAACAAAATTCTGTAATGACTATGTGACCATGAAGGGAGTAGTTGATTCGCGTTCCAATTCATTGGCAAAATCCGGTATAAATATAATAATATAACGGGATCGTCGTCTTGACAAAGATGAATAGAAAGAGTGCTTTTGTTTTTTTAATGGTAACAATTCTTATTGTTTTTTTTTCTTCAAAGAAAGATCTTCCTTCGAAGAAAAAAGGTTTCCATTTTTAATAGATTGTTTGTGGTTGTACCTTTACTGCAAGAATATAAATGACTCGCTATTCACTCGAGGTTTCTGGGTCATAATGTAGGAGAGATGGCCGAGTGGTTTAAGGCGTAGCATTGGAACTGCTATGTAGGCTTTTGTTTACCGAGGGTTCGAATCCCTCTCTTTCCGTACCTTTACCTAATTCACCAACGTTACCGACCGCGCCATGTATAAAATACCAATCGAGACCTCTAAGAGTCAGACCTTGAGTCTTTTGATTAGTGAAATGATAAGGGTACTCGAGTTTCAATTTATACTACGGAAATCCTATCGGGCATACGACCAGAAAGTAAGAAGCAGGTCTTCCTGGTGAGGCAGCTTTTCAGCCCGAAACTTCTTCAGCTCTAGCGAAGCAACCTCCTTCTATAGTTTATTTCTGGCTGGCCTGTCGGAGTCCTATTATTGTAGATGACAAGGAGCTATATAATCCCTCTTCTTTTCCAAGAACAACGACATGCTCTTAGATCTGGAAGGCTAGAAGAGAGAGTATCAACTTGGGTTTGCGGATGCCAGCTTGGCTCCGAATCGTTATGGAGTGACGATGTTGTGTCGGATAACCGAGAAAGGGACAAGGTGTTGTTCTAGGTGTGTGCATTGTGCTGAGGGATTGGGAATACTCGCTCTCTTCTGTGTGCTGATGACAGTGAATGCAGATGAAGATGAATCTGAGGATTCGTTAGGCATGATTCGTTGCATGGTCAGGGATAACAGAAGAAAGTGACACAGAGTCTGATTCATCAGGTCGATGTCGAAGGCAAAGATGTTGAAAAGGAGGACAGGGCTATGTGTGAAACCCTAAAGAGAATTTTATTCTGGAAAATGAGAACACAGCACAGAGCTACGAAGTCTTATAGAGAAGCTAAAGACAGACATCGAAATCAGCTAAGCTTCAGACAGACCTAGACACGCAGCTCAAGCTGATAAGGATGCTGAACTCAGGAACAAAAGAACTAGACAAGATTCTGAACAGTCAAATAAGAAGAGTGAGAAAGTCAGGTCTAGGATATCAAGGCGTCTCAAATACAGAATGTATTCGTCAAAGGAAAGCAGAAAGAGCAAGCATACGTATCAGAAAGAAAAGAAGGCCACGCTGTAATTACTGATTCTTACTGCTACGACTATTTTGACAGATTGGATGCGCTCTACGGTTGACGTAATCAAGCATGGATCAAAAGGACAGATCTATATGGGGCTCACAGCAGTGTGCTAAACACCTACAGACGGAGATACAACAGAGATGCAGAAAACCTGATTACAGAACTCAAGCTGTAGTGAAGTCTGAGTGCGCGAGTGATTTTTCGAGATGAAGGAGAACTCAAATGCATGTGACAGGAGTGTGCTAAGATGAGAGTATTCCCTGTTTGATAGTGGCTGTTCCAGACATTGTTGGGAAATTTACCCAATATTCTTTCGTGTGATGAAGATGGGAATTAGACAATAGGAATGCAAGAAAACTCTTTTTATATTAGGAAAGGGAATCGACAACACCTAGGTCGTCTGACCAGTTCTCCTCCACTTTGTTGAGATCTTTCAGAACTTCTCGGATCCAACGATGTCATCGATTGAGCGGGAGTGCAAGGTCGAATTCTTTGCTAAGTGAATAGCGCTCTGGTTATCACATAGATATATTTATCTTGCTTTACTCCCAACTCAAGCAAGAAGTTCTTCATCCACAACATCTCCTTGCAAGCTTCTGTGGCAGCAATTCTGCTTCAGTCGTGGACAAAGCTGTAGTTTTGATTGCCAGGAAACAGCTCCTCCTGCAAAGGTGGTTATATACCCTGAAGTTGATTTCCTAGAATCTTTGTCGTCGGCAGCACACCACATCGGTATAGCCCATCAGCTCAAGCTTCTCATTACCAAAGCATAGACAACTTTTACGTAAATAGTGGAGGATCCATTTGCAGTCTGGATTGGCTAGAAAGCGACTCACAACTGCATAGGCGATATCTGGCCTTGTACACACCACGGCATACAGAAGACTGCCTACTGCAGATGCATATGGGGTAGTCTTCATTTCCTCCTTCTCATTTGTTGGACTTTGTTCCGAGCTTAATTTGAAATGTCCAGCAAGTAGGCTTTGCCTTGTGTATATTGAATCTCTCCACCCAACAGATCGTTCTTAGGATAACAGGTTTCTCGATCTATCACGAGTGATCTTCATCCCAATGTTTTGCTGGCCCCACTTTCATGGCAAAGCACTTGTTCAAATCTTTCTTTAGAGCGGTTATCTTGGTGCGGTCATGGCCCACAATCAATCATCGACATATAGCAAAAGTATGAGAAAGTCGCCGCTAACGTACCTCTTTATGAAGGCACAATGGTCATTCATGGTTTTCTTGAAGTATCCGCCATAAAGGAGTTCCTTGTACCATTGTCTTGGGGCAGCACATTGCTAAAAAAGAGTCCACACCAAGTTCTCCTTGTCTGCGACCTTAAGTCCTTCAGGTTGCTCCATATATATATATCCTCTTTTAGATCACCGTGGTATGCTAGGAATGCCGTCTTGACATCGAGTTGTTCAATCTCTAAGTATAGAGCAGCTGCTAAACCAAGAACAACTCGGATGGAGAACATCTTTACTACTGCTTCGCTACCTCCGTCAAACCCTCGTAAAAGACCTCCGTCAGAGGAGGTTGCTAGCGCTAGGGGGTTACTTCGTTGGCGCAGCACTTCTGGTTAAGCACCACTAAAGGGCCTCTCTGATAGATAATCTTGCTTGGGTGTGATCCACTGAAAAAGAAGAAGATTGAGTTGCATTCTTGCAATTTAATGCTTTGATCCATATAAGCCCATTAACAAGCAGTGTGCTTTGTTTTTTAAAGAAGCAAGCTAGAGGAGAGGGGGCTTTTGGGATAATTATGATACTGAGCCCAATGGAAAAGCCTCCGAGTCCAAAATGGAATTACTGGGGAAACGAATCCAAGAAAGCCCAAAAACAAAAGTGGTCGTAGAGAAGGGGACTTATTGTACTGAAAAAGTTATTGCTAGTGCTCATTTACTCTATACGCGTCTTAGTGGACTGACAGAGTGAGCTGGAAAGATTCCGTCTTTCCGGGGAAATTCAAGAGAGCTAGCTTCGGTCTTAGCTCACCTAAGAAAGGACGGAGCTGTCGAGTAAGGATTGGCCGAAGTCAGTTATGTACCTGGGAATCAGCCAATAAAAAATAGACAAATAAAAGCGTGATCTGAGTAGGCAGAGCTAAATAGTGCACGTAGGGTAAACGAGGAGACTCTGGTCAGCTTTGAGCTGTCGAGTAAGGAGTGACGGGCCTTTGGAAATCCGAGAAAAGCGGGGGGGAACTCTATACAGTGCGTTCTATTATTGCCTCTTATTCCCGAGGGAGTGGTCGTAATTAAGCCGCGTGGCAATACCCGCCAAAAAGGACTCTTTGATTTTTAGGGGCGGGGCCTTTATCCAGGGGAGAATTATTCAGCGTACTTAATTATTCAGCGTACTAAATTTAAGGTTGTTCCATCTTTTTTTCCGGGAATCGTGTTACGTAAGAATACTAATTAAGTTAAGATAATAATACTAATAATAAAGGGCTGCTTCGCTAGGGCCTATAAATAGAAGCTTTTCTCTATTTGACAAAGTAGAAGTCGGAAAGAAAGTTAAGAGAGATGGATGATATGGGGATCTATAACAGACTGGAGATCCTTCCACAAGAAATCCAAGCCGCGGAAAACGAAAAGCTCCACTGTGAGCAAATGCTTGGGTTGTTCTGGGAGCACCCGCCTGCTCTGGATCCAGAGTTTGTGCGTGACCTTAGCATTGTGAATCAATAAGAAAACCCTTGGATACTTTGAGGTCATAGTGCTCACTTAGATTTTAGTGGACTGACAGAGTGAGCTGGAAAGTTTCCCTCGAAGAAATTGAATTGAAAAAGGTAGCGTATTCTCACGTAGCGCAGGGCAGAGCTGTCGAGTGAGGATTGGGCGAGGGCAATTTTTTTCTACTTGAATCTAAATCAGCCAATCAAAAAAAGAAACGTAGAAGCAAGTTTCATTATAGTCAGCATATGAAAGGAGGATAGATCACATGGTACTGGTGAGCTGTCGAGTAAGGACGGTCTTTATAAACCTGCACAAGAAAGAGGTTGAGGGTTTGCAGTGCCTTCTATTATTGTCTCCTATTCCTGATGTGCCTTATATTATTGTCTCCTATTATTGATGTGCGTTCTATTATTGTCTCCTATTTATCAGTGAGTGATCGGAATTCAGCCACGTGGGCGAGACTTATTTTATTTTTGAAAAACTTCTTATTCGTACTCCAATAATATCAGTAGAATGATTCCGCGCACTAAAATTTAGTTAAGAGGGTTACATATTAATGGTTACGTAACTAAGACTTATGAGAAAGAGTTCGAGGCCCGCCTATAAATAGCAGCTTCTTGTAGTCTGTATTTGGCATCGACAAGAAAGATGGCTCTGGATATGATTGCAGCTAATCTCGAAACCATTGAAGACCAACTTCAAGAGCTGGAGGAGGAAAAGCGAGATTATGAGCATGCTCTCGGCCGATTTTTGCAGCACCCTCCAGCTTTGTACCCGGAGCTCGTAGGCCAGCAAATGCAAGAGTTACGAAACCGCATTCGCCGTCTCGAACAAAGGATTTCTGGTCTCCTAAGGGCGAAGGAAGCGTTAATTGTGAGCGGTGCGAGTCGAGTAGCTCTAGCTTTCAACCGCGACCCCCCGGGAAACTAAAAAAAGAGTCCGCCAACTTCCTATATCGCTAAAATTTAAAATAAGGAGTCCATCGACCCAAAGTCTTGTATGCTTGCTCTATGTCTTTGGTTTATGTACTATGTTCTTAGTTTCCTTTTTAATGGTGTGTGGCTGGTCTACGGTGTGTGTAGGCTTCCTATTTTATGTATGCTTGTAATGCTTCTGCTTTGTAAAATATTCCTTTTAATATCCGGTCTTCATCTTCCTTAGATTAGATGCTACTTCCTTCGTCTAACGCACTGCCCCACAGATAATCAAAGTCTGTAATAGCGGACGATTCTATCAAACCCTAAAGTAGAAGAAAAAGTAGAAGAAAACCTACGAAACCATAAAGCTTCCCTCCTGTTTGGTAACAAACAGAAAGATACCATTGATATCATTGGACACTAAAGGGTAAAACTTTGCTTTGTGCTGTTCACATAGTCGACTGGGAAGTATACCGGAAAATCTCATTAATCTTAGTATGGAAGAGTTTTCTTTTTACGAAGCGAGAGGAAAAGAGTCACCGGCAAAGTCTTAACTAAACCCTGAAAGCCTCAATCTTCACTTCCTTCAAGGCCTTCTCATTAGTAGGGGCCGATCTGACTCTGCAGTGTCGCTAAGCAGAATCTTCTTTCCATCCGCTAATGGACCTATGCTCGACCATCAACTCTGACATCCATAAGTAGATTAGGAGGCATCTTCTCTTTCCTTGTACGTTCCAGCTCGCTTCGTCTGCTTCAGGAAGAAGGTATAAAGTGTATCTACCTTCAACAGCACATCACTACATACCAACATTAGCCCTAACATCTCGTTAAGCCACCCACACCGAGATCGACAGTCAAAGGAAGAAGGAGATATTTCCGGTTACAACTCAAAACGACACTGTTTCACTAAATGAACCAAAACTGGGCCAACACAAGGCTCAGCTCTCCTATGACTACAAGACATAAGCCCAAGACGAGTTTTGTCTACAAACCGAAGCCCAAAGTCTCCTCTGTCTTATTTATCACTTAAAACAAAACCAGAGCTGAAGCCATGAACGTACAGCGACGTCATTCTCTGCCACAGTACAGCGGCTCAAATCCCACTTCTAACCGTTACCATACGCTCCAAGCTTTAGAGATCTGCTAAGATGAAGACACGTAGCATTAGAGAAGGCTTCACCTCAAATTTTGTATTAAAAACAGGGAAACAATTATTAAGAGATGTTAAGCCGAAATGAAAGAATAAATTCATAATCTTTCCTCATTGAGCATTTATTACCTTTGCTTACAAAGGGAAGACCCTCTTCAAAGAGAGTGCAATGACTTTCTGGTGAGACTTTCCGTTTCACAGTTCCTGAATCAACAAAGTTTTCCTTTTCTCTTCGATTTGTTGAGTCTCGGATCACTTTTCTTCCTCAACAATGGCGAAACGGAACTAGAAATCGAGAAAGAAGAGATCGGCATCACCACCAGTTTCACCTGAGCATACTCCGCTCTGGAAGTAACCTTACCTAGTGGATCAAGGTTTTCTACAGCTTAGATCCTCCCCAGCACACTCCAATGGTTTGTGTTGCCGATCGCAGCTTCGTTGTCTCAGATTCACCAGATAATGTTTCTAGCCCTTATTATCTTCGGTGATCATCCGGGTCTGGCTCAACTCTTAATGGATCTAACTATGCTGGACTTTGTATATGTTGACTGAAGCGCTCTTTTATTGATGGTAGTCTGCCTCGTCCTAGCCTAGATGATCTTATTATAAGTTATAAGATCTGGGTAAGGTGTAAGAGTATGGCGAAATCCTGGATTATGAATACTAGAGATATCTCGATCTTATATATGCAAGATACGGCAACGGAAGAAATTAAGAAAAAAAGGTTCTAGCTCTCAAGTTCCAGTCTGAGCTACTGAATGATCCAAAATGAAAAGAAAGATTTTTTGCTTTAACCAAAGAATAGACGAAAAAAGAGGTCCGAAGGTGCTTTAGCAACGAGACTGATACCTCCGTCAAACCTACGTCGGGGAGGAAGCAGCAAATCACTTGAGGGAGATCCTTCTTCAGCCACTAGGTCAGGTGCAGAAGTCTAAGTGGAGTACCGGCAATTCGTTTTCAAACGTAGGAAAGGTGCTGTCCAGCACACAGCTTTTCTTTTTACCTTTATTCCTAAGAGCAAAAGAAGGTAAACGACAAATCACACTCCTATGCTTTGCTTGCATTAATTCTTGGAATTGCTGGGGTGGCATGACCAGAGTAATCTATGCCCTCGCTCTACTGCTTATGTTCAGATTCCTAAGCTGGCAGAATTCTATCCTTAAAATTGCTTCACCAGGAAGTAAAGTTCTTTCCGTTCCTGCTTTTTCTTCGAGTTGAAGGAGCCTTTGGTTTCACCGTTTTACGCTTTGAACCTGGACCTGCTTTCTTTCTTCAGCACAAGCGCACACTCCCAGCGAAGTAGCCCCCGCAGCCTCCCGCAGCCCCGTAGCCTCCCGCAGCCTCCTTTGACGGAGGTTTGACGGAGGTGGCGAAGCAACCCTAGCGAAGCAACCTACTTTGACGTAGGTCTTTGACGAGGGGCTTTGACGCGGGTTTGACGGAGGTGACGAAGTAACCCCTTGAGGGTGTGGGCTTGAGTAAAGCAGCAAATTTGTTTCACTAGCAAAGCAATTGTCCGAATGAAGCGTCTCATCTTTATCACAAATGCTACGAATCCAGAGACTTCCTCTGCATCATCATCCTCGTCTGTTTCGCTCTCGCTCCAAGCAAACCAATAAGGGAGTATTCACACATTCAGCTTTTGTGTGCCCCTAGCGAAGCAACCTTTGCATTAAAAACATTTGAAGTCTCTTCTCTAAAAAAGGGCAGTGCTCAGCTTTGCCATATCCCTACACTGTTGTTCTCCCTTCTTTGACACACGATCACGATTTGTTGTTGTGTTCTGTGTAAAAGGGTTTTTCCTACTTTGTCCATTCTTCTTTACTACTTTGCCAAAGTTTCTAGCAAGCAGTGTGCTGCCGATTGAATCTTCAATATCTCTCTTGTTGTCTTAGTGTGTGCTGCAGCAATGCTTTTTCTCGGACTTCTCAGTCTCCATTTCATACGCTTGTAGGTGCTACAACAACATCAAACGCAAGGGTATCTGTGTCATTCATGGCTTGCGAAGGGCTGCTTCGCCGGGAGTGTGCTATAGAACAGAAGCTTTTTGACTTTTGTCTTTGTCTTTCATTTTGAGCAGCATTGGCAAAGCACAGATGAATTGTTCAATGGTCTCTCTTTCCTCCGTGAAGCCAGCAGCATATCAATACGAGATCTCTTTACACTTGTCAACCCTTCTGTAGGATATCCCAAGCATCTTTGGCTGATTCACCCTTGAATGTGTCACTTGCGATTGCTGACAGTGCTTTGCTGTTATACTTTCGACTTTTTCTTCTCAGCGTCTGTCCATTTATCACTATCCTTTTCTTGCCCTGCCGCTTCTACTCCTTTCACCCTTTCTCCACAGCATACCATGCGTCTTCATAAATCCCTCGGTGCATCTTCACCTTCTTTTATAGTTCCCTTTCTCAGATTGGTCGATGCACAGCAATCAATTCCTTAGATTCCCGCAGTGTGCTGATCCTCACCTGTTGTAAGTAGTCTTGGTATTTGGTCGGTAAGTAAAGGTACGGAAAGAGCGGACAACGAATGAAAATCTCTGAACGTGATACGTAAATGGGAGAAAAATATGGATGAAACCCCTTATCTATCTTTCCTTCGGCAAAAAAAGTTTATGAAGCCATCCTCGCCTCGGGGATAAGAGATCTTTCGATTCTGGAGAGTAAGCTTCAAGCTCAAGATCTCATTTGTGATCTTCTTCTTCGCGAACCTAATCTCAAGTGAACATTTCTTATTGAATTCTCAATTTTCGTATAAAAATACCTGCCTTTCATTTTATTGAAGAGAAAACCTCCCCCCATTTGAACGAAGTCTCTGGCCTTCCCTGTTATGACTTTAGAGTATCTCTCACGTCTTATAAGTCACTTAAAAATGAATGGGCGGATAGGACCACTCCTGCTTGCTCTTGGCCTTGGCTGCTTAGAGACATCCCTTTAGTTCGTCTTAGAGAATGGAATTAGGAATTTGATTTTCGTCTTCTTGTAGGTCGGTCATCTGTTCAATCAGGAATTCCATCTCTTCTTTGCTTTCTGGTACCGGTTTGAGTTCCTTAAATATCTACCCATGTCAGGCTTCCCTTCCCGGTAGTACTTCCGTTCTTCTTCTGTCTGAGGCAAAGGCGAATCCCTTATACTGTATACGGTCGAGCTGGCTTGGCTGGTACATCAAGCATATCGGCATATTGCTTGTTCGGTGTGGTACACATATCTGTCAATGTCAATCAAGTAATAGAATTCATTCCCACTGTCTGAAGAAAACGTGAAGAATTGCCTGTTTATGAGCTTGGAAGACCCGTTTAAGTCCCCGAATAAAGGGGAAAAGGCTATAAGTAGGCCGTTTGCTATTGCTAGAAGGGCTGCTCGCCTTTATACGGCTTGGCTTCGCTATCGCTCCTATGTAGTGATCGGCCTCAAAAGTGGTATTCCTGCCATACAAGCCTATTTTTTCTAGTGCTAGAAGCTTCGCCAGAAGCAAGCAAGACGAGGGAGCGGAGCTTCGTAGACAAGGCTCGTTACGTACTTGACTGACGAGCTGTCTACTAAACGAGCGTTAGAGCGAGCGAGTTAAGCCTCTAAAGTTTGATAGCTCTTCCCCCTCCCCCCCCTCCCTCACCTTACTCTTCAATTTCCGCTTAAGCTTCCCCGGTTTGGGGGATTAATTGATTGGATACCCGAGAACCATAATCTTTCCTAGGAACAGCTTCTACGACGATAGATAGGGGTCAGCTTTCTTTGGCATCTATGCCCCCTGCCCTCCAAACAGTATGGGAGCCTTTCAGCTCGTACTGCTCACACTCCTAGATCTTCACGGCACCTCCTCCACCATAGTGTGAGCTGCTCCCAGCGGAGAAAAGCAAGGCCTACTTCCTAATTAGCTTTCAACAACGTCAACAACACCACGAAAAAAGTAAACAATGGTTGCCCACTAATCTGATCATAGGTGAAATCCAATCCCTTCGCTTCGCGCCAGGCTTTGAAACCGTAAGTCAGGCTCCTTTCGCCTCTCCTTACAGTCGAGTCACGTCAGTACCTCTCAGAAGCGAGAAAGCAAGCTGAAAAAAGGGGAAAGTGGTTTTATAAAGCAAAATAAGCTAAGGGGGCTGGCTAGGAATCGCAAGAATTGAGAAGGGTGGGAAAGACAGGTTCGGTAATGGCCGGATTAGCAGGAGGAAGGTCTTGAAGAGCCTGAAACAAAGAAAGGTGTACATAAAAAAAGAGGCTGGTTATGGCCTTTACTTGATAGGACTCCTTTCCCATCCCGGGAAGAGGGGATAAAAAAAACCTTGCGGAAGCCCTGCCCACCCTTCTGGATCCCTCATATTTATGATTCCAGGCTTCCCGGACTCGTAATAGACGGCTAAGAACAAGAAGAGGGTCAGTAGTCTCTGCCGTTGCAGGTCCTTCTCCTTCCGCTGAGACGGCCCTCTTTTTTTGTTTGTTCACCGCGGCACGAAATCGAAATCATGAAGAAGCTGGAATAACTCAGAAAGAGAGTGGCGCCTAGCCGTTGAGAGCGTCTATTATCTTTGTAGAGGAACAGTACGATCTTGGACTGGCCCCCTTCGCATGACCTAGAAAGATCAAGAAGTCCATGCTACTATAAGGCCTCTAAACTCCTCCCTCAGGACACTATTGCGTTGCCCATGGGGACGGGGTAGCCCCGACTTCCATAGGTCCTTGGTTCGACCTCCTAATGAGAATTGAGGTCCTTGCGCGGGCGTCTCATCCCTAAGACTTGCTTGCTCTGTATGGAGTGCCCTGTGGTTCCTCGAGTGCCAGCCGCAGAGAGGAATGCCATCAACTAGGGCGCTATTGGCCACTAACCACTCGCTCGCCAGCCGCTCGGGCTCCGCGTTTCAAGTTCGTTATCCTAACCGTCCCCTCTGCTCCACCGGGTGCCTGGCCCTTTCTTCTATCTTATCTACTGCCTTGCTCCTCGGCTCCCTACAGCTCCAGCCGCTCGCTGTAATAGCTTGCTTCTCGGGTGGCTCGCACCCCGGGTGGTGCGGCTGAGCCAGAGTGGGCTCAACAGTCGGCCTATGTTTCCGGGCGCACGCGTAAAGGCATGATTAGTTCCACAAATCTCACTGCACTGACCATAGTAAACTCCTTCTCGTTGTACCAAAATAGAGATTTGATTTAAACGACCAGGTACAGCATCACATTTGACACCTGAGGAAGGTACAGCCCAACTATGAGGTACATCAGCAGATGTTACAATAATACGTAGATGAGTTTTGGCTGGTACAACCACTCTATTGTCCACTTCTAATAAACGTGATTGACCCAATTCTAGATCTTCTTCTGGAATCATATAACTGTCAAAAGTGAGTGACTGCTCATCGGAACTGTTATAGTCAGAATACTCATAAGTCCGATACCATTGATGTCCAATAGCTTTGATAGTAATGGCTGGATCTACTACTACCTCGTCCATTGAGTATAAGAGAGCAAATGATGGTATAGCAATGAACATCGAGATGATACTAGGAAAGATGGTCCGAAGAATCTCGATAGTAGTTCCATGAACAATCCTTTGCGGGATTGCATTTTTTTTATAGTGGAAATGCCATAAAGCGCGAACCAAGATCCATAATACGAAAACCAAAATCAGAATGAGGAAGAAAAAGATATCGTGATGTAAGTCTATTATTCCTTGCATTATAGGTGTAGCTGCGTCTTGAGATCCTAATTGCCATGGTTCCGCTGCATCACAAGGAGAAATTGTGAGGAATAACCATTTTAGAACAATCATTTTCAAAGCAAAGGTTCCTTCATTTTCTGCTCCCCCCAAACAAAGAGAGACTGATTCTGACTCTCCCAATTAAGGAAGACGGAAATGGCTGGTGCCGGTTGGTCCAACCAAGAAAAAGAGATGGGAATTTGGGGCGTAAGATTCTTCTTCTTCTTACAATATTTTGAGTTAGATGAACAGATCACTCTCCTCTAAGCAGTAGTCTTCTTATATACGAAACCAACATCCTTATAATACTACTAGGCCCCCACCACACTGAATTATGAACTTTTCGCCTCCAGGAGGGTCAAGGCAGAATTCCATTCCTATCTCCTTCGTCTGGTCGAGAAGGGACTCTGACTCTTCTATTACTACAGTACAGAGGATTAGTCCCATTTTTTCGTCACGATCGATCCACGTCCGGGCTTAGAAAGCTAGCTTACTAAGGCGAAGGACCGCTTTTTATTGATTGCACGAGCTAAGAACAGATCCACAATCTATTATCTAATGAATATTCATTAGATAGCTAATTATCCTTTGCCTAGCTGCCCATTGCTAGAACTTCCAGCGCTAAGGTGGTTGGTGTGGTAAGGCAAGGCAACTCCTCTTTCCTACGCTAAGCGCAAAAGGCACTCGAAGGAGTACTGGGACCAACCATCACTACCATAGGGTTATAGTGGTAAATCCTGCCACCTCAGACTCTTATTTTCCCTCACGTGTCAACAAGCAAGTTGGGGTGCTCTCCCTTAACGTGGTAGGGCTCTGTTTCAGGTCTTGACGTTGGCCTGATTAAAAAAGGCATCCTCGTCGCAGCAAAGCCCGTGTACAATGCTAAAAAAAAACTGAGTCAAAAACGAGACTTTCACAGGAATAACACATCTTTCTAAACAACAACGGGTTCTAATAAATTAAGCCTTGTCATGGCTGGTTGGGGTTAGAATTTCATAAAGGTGGGTAGAGAAGGCCGCAGTAGATTCTTCCGACCGAGTCCCAGTGGCAGAGTCTTGAGGCACGAATCCAACGGCAGGGGAATCAGCGGCTGATCGCGATTCATCAGTCGCAATTCTCCCAGCAGCTATCCATTTTAGTTCACCAGTCCATTACTGAGCTGTGATTGCATAGGTAATAGAGCAAGCTGGAGCGGAGGCAGCAGAGATGAAGGTGAGAACAGGGGGGGTAGGAGTAGGGCACCTAGTTAGTTACAGTTTGCCCGAAGCATCGTTAGAGGCATAGGCAGTCAGAAATCAAAATCGTGGTCGATCTTTTTCAGGCTATCGAATCAGCAAGGGTTTTTGAATAGTCAAGGCTACTCGATAAAGGATGGCTGGCATTCATCAGTACGTGTGGATCCGCCGTAGGGGTTGGTTCAGCCACTCGACGACCGGCACTTGCCATTGAAAAACCGCTTAATCGTGCTTTCTATTCCTATGAATAAAAGAAGAAGATAAGGAAGGGTAGTGATACCAATATTCACTCAACGCCAAAGAAAGCTTCTAAAACAAGGTCAAAACTTCACGGATTTCATCAGGATTAATAGTCATAGGAAAGGTACACTCAAACGAAGAAAAGATCTTTTTTGCAAGGTCACCATAGTTCTATTTGAAATTCGACTGTTTACTACATTACTTCCTGAAAGTGTGCCCGTGCCCTCAGAGGGGAAGGGGTTTTGGAATAGGGGTAGGAAGGACCTTTTATGGGTATAATTCATATTCGGTCCTCCACTCAACAAGCCACTGGATTAGCTTCCGGCGGAATCCGCTTTGAAGGCCTTGGCCTTCCATTGAGACAAGAGATGATTCACGCTGAACTAGGATGCTTGGAAATTGCGTACTTTTTTTCTGACACCTGGCACAAAGAACTCGAGTGCCGCCTGCTACTACAGTGTATTAGAGTTCGAGCAACAGATCAAGGTTCGAGCTAAAGCTAATTCCGAGTTTTCGCGGGAAGAAGTATGGTTTCGGAAGCTCATGATGAACTATTGAATCCTTCTCCATCCGAATCCGTATCAGTTCCAGGTATTGAAGCGAAAGATTACTCGACCGGAGGAAAAAGCCACTCGGGGATCAATTTTCCACATCAGTCTAAGTGGTGGAGGTATCAGCCCTGGCATGAAGGCCGGAGATTAGAATAGAATGCTGACTTCTAGTTTTTAGCCGGGTAGGAGATCGGGGAAGTCTTAAAAGTGAGTGCATCAGTCTTATCCGATTACTTAATAGAAGTCAGTCAGTCTCATCTTTGAATTGCTGAGAGGACTTAGGAGAAGCTTATTCGTGACTATGAGCAAAGACCCGCGGTAGTGATGGCTACAAGTGGGCTACGAGACCAAGGTGGGGTTGCTAGACTGAGTCAGAGGAGAAAGAAGTGGAATCAACGGGAAGACTTCATTGCGAGAATCAATCATATGGAGGTAGGATTTCCTTCTTCCTATGGGAAGCAAGTTAATAATGTATCGGGTAAGGCCGGTCTAGGTACATAATAGTTACATCATAAATGAGTGCTCTTCGTTGAATTCTGACTTTACGGGCAGTTAGAGGAAATACGTTTTCATTGCGTAGATCGAGGCCGTGATGCAAGAAGACAAGGACTCCTTGGAAGGAAAGAGATTACAAAAACTGGCGCTTGACTGTCAGGCGCAACCCTTTGACTTGGTTTCCTTGTCGAGTCAATTCGTTCTTCCAGTTCTGCAAGACTGGTTATGTCGCAGAGCTGCTGTTTTCCTTTTTCTTGTTTTTCGCATAAAAGCTGTTGCTGTAATAGAAAGCGCATACAAGCTAGCACTGACAAGTAAGCCTGCTCACAATCGCATCTATTATTAAAGCTTTCTTTCGTATAGAAATATCAGCTGTGACTATATACTGGCTAGTTAGAAAAGCAATCCGGCACGTAAGCAAACAGTCCTTTCGACGCTTAAGCATATCAGCTCTTCTCACTATCTTTGTATCAGCTGTTCTATCATTCCTTACTGAAAGTCCGGAATAAAGAAAGCGCGGTTACTGGTGCTGTTACTACTCTTCCTAAAAGCCCTGTTGGCGCATATCGTGGGAATGAAAGCAGTTCCTAGTAATTCCTTACTTCGACGACTGAAGGTTGTTGTCGATGTTGCAGTTACTGTCGCAACATCCGCTGCTGATCTATATTCAAAAAGATTGTGTACTAATAGAAGCTGTTCCTGAATCTAGCTTAGTCGCATTTCTCTATCCGCATGTCGTCCAGTGGGAGTGGGAAATTCCTGACTTCAAACCCCTGCCTCTGAGGCTAATGCCCTAACTAGTTGAACAGCTTAAAAGACCGCCAGGAGCTCTAGTTGGAAAGGACTTGCTTATTTGCTCTCCTAATTTGGAAAGACGAAAATATGTGGTTTGGTTGGTTGTTGACCAACGGAAAGCATGGGACATTTTTATATTGAATAATAAAAATTGTTTGGGCCGAGTTAAGTAAAGACTGGCTTTACTTAACTCTACCTATAAAGATCTCTCACTGCACACTTTCTATATATATCTGTCTCCATCCAATCAAAGACGTCCATAGCAGCCTCCGCTTTCTTTTCTGAAGCGGCTTTCTCGATACGAAAGAAAAGGCCTAGCCTGCATACATATATATACAAATAGCATTACATTAGCTGTTGCTTGCTGTATCTTACTGATGTGCAGCAAGGGAGGGTCAGCCGGAAACATAGGCCGCTTTTCAGATGCAAATAGGTGCCCCTTTGGCTGCTCCTCTTATTCCATTACCGATTGCTTCTAGCTAGGGATAATAGGAAAACCTCTCTCGTGGCCCTTGCCCGTCCTAAAAAAGCCTTGTCCAAGTCCTCTTTCCGTAGAAGCCTTGGCAAGTAGTCTCCTACCAAAAAACTCTCAATCAAGCCCTCACACCCCTACTTGGTTAAAACCCCATTTTCCCAAACCTATACCTCTAATAAAATGGGGCATCCTCTTATCTTGTTCGTATTCTAGTTAAAACCTCTTCTGATAGGTAGGTTCCTATCCTTTATCTATCAGTAAATGGATGAAATTCACTCGTCAGAATCACAATATACGACGTAAAATAAGGCCATGATCGCTGCATCTTAAATCGTTCGTTCACTCGAAAGTCTTCTCTCTACGCTAAAACGCTAAATCATTTGGACTCTTTCACACAGGAATTTCAGTGAATAAGGAAGTTCCTTCTCGGTTTTGCATGCCAGCAACTGCTCTATTTCGTATCATCCCATCCAAACCTATGCGCTATTTCACCAATGATCATGTAATTCCTGAAAAAGGCAGACCCACATACGGGAGCCTGACCATGCACCGAAATAGAATGACCTATAAGGCTTTTCCTTCGTTATCCGAGTGTCGTGGTGGAAGCATTAATGTAGCGCCCCTGGCCTAACCCCGGAGGGCTCCAAGGTGTGGTAGGCAATAGAACCCCTGTAGTTCGAGTTGGAAAGCAAGCAGGAAAGCGCAAGGAGCAAAGCAAAGAGTCAAAGAAGCAGGATCAACATTTGTTACGAGGCGTAATTATGTAAGGAAGGATTTAGAATACCGAGCTGGGGTTTTGGTGCCTTAACTCGTATAATATCGGACAAACAAATAGTTATCCCTCGGCACTTGAGAGACAAGAGTTCGAAAAATTAGTTGCCTAATGTTCTGGTAAGAATCACGAGTCGAAGGTTCAAAGAAAGAGTTCCTTCTTCCGGACTTGAAGCTGGAGTTTGTTGGAAAGTGCGGGCGATCTAGTGCATTTTTCTCATAAAGACGCATGAGGGCAGGAAGGACTTGTTAGGCTTATTAGTCTTAGTCCGTTCCCGAAGGGTAGTTCCTTGCGTAGTGCAGCTAGGGCTAAATCTCCGGATAGAGGCCATTCCTTAGCACAAGCGCTAAGCGATAATAATTCCTTTTGCAGTGTCATCTTTGTCTCCGCCTCCAGCTTCACCCTCTCCTTTCAGTCGAGTTACTAAATAAAGTACCTCTTCCCGCTCGACCAAGTGAGGTGCATCTTCCGATTTCTCCTCTTCAGCCTGCCGCTTCCTCAACCACGGTCCCTTCTCATGATGCCTTAATTTAATGACGGCTACTTCCCTGTTACTCATACAGTCGTCCTCTACTGTCGAAGCTGATGCTACACCAACTCCAACAGCGCCTTCTCCAACGGTGCCGCCGTCATCATCTACATCGACTTATGAGAGCGTACCAAGCCTTCCTCTTGTTGTCGACTTATCCGGTTGAAGCTGCATCCATCGTCCCACCTCAACCATCTCATTGCGGCATTCTCAGCCTCCGTCACAACATCCTATACTTACTCGCTCCCGTGACGGTACAAGAATCGGGATCGACTCTTCAGAGAGGTGGAGGTACAAAGGAAAAAACACTGGAAGGAGAGGTAGTTTACTGGCTAGAGAGAGTCAGAAAGCAGTTTAGTAAGGTAGTTTACTGGCTTTCTTCCTTTCTTCAATGCTTGAGAGACTTCTTTACCGTCTAACCTAGCTAGCTCAACGAACTCATGTGGACACTCCTCAGCCCGAGGACCTCAAATACACATTAAGATGTTGACCCGTTTTTATTTTCTTTGCTGATTCCTCTCAATGAAATTTGCCATGTTGCACTAAGTTACTTACGGATGTATGCATGCAGTCCGGGAACACTTTGGGGTGAACACCCATCCGAACGAGTAGAGTCAATAGTTCAGCATTTAGGCTGTAACATTTAGCAACAAAAAAAGTCTTTAACCCAACAAGTGCTCTCCGAACCAAGCTAGATAGTCTCCTATCACTAGGCTCACCAACCTACCTGGACTTTGATTCTTATTATTCCTACCGGATATCAAAACCATAAGGATTGTTTCCAGCCATGAGTTCCCATATGACATAAGCGCTATTGGGTGGGCCATTCCATCAAATCTTTGAGAAGGGGCCCAATCTCGTATTTGATGGTTGGCGTGGCGATAGACTTCGCTTCTACGACTGCCTCCCCAGCCGTTGCAAACACTGAGCGAGAACGGTAAAGGGCGCACAAACTATGTCGTTGCGGGGGGATGCGATTCACCAAGCTGGGACAAACTAAGCCGTCCGGGGTTGGTGGGGCGGATTAGGAATGCGAAGGCCTTTACTTCGAAAGGAGACCCGCCCACTATTACCACGAAAAAAGCCCTGCCCTTTTCCTTCGCTACTAGGAAAGTAAGCAACCTCTATTAGCGCCGGACTCTGAGTCGAATTGATCGTGTCATGTGCAACGTCCATCAATGATGGTTCATTAATGTCCATAGATTTAGACTCCTTCCCCCTTCCCTACTACGAAAAAGATCGAGAGGAGCCCGAACCAAACCAAGAACGAAAACGGAAGCCTTTCGATTCGCTCCCCATTCTCTCTTAAATAAAGCTCGCCCTCGAGCCCTGGGCAGGTCGGCCGGGTCTTTCCCTGTTGTTCTGTTCCTGCCACGAGAAAGACGCACGGAAGAGGTATGCCCAGCGCGCGGAGGATCTGTTAAGAGTGTCTCTTGTCTCGGTAGGGAACTGTACGATCTTTTCCCCTATTATATTGAATCAATAAAAAAAGAGGTCAGTGCTACGGGCCCCTATTGCTTGTTTTGTTTGATCCAATATTGACCGGGGACGAGCCCCGACTTCCATAGGTCCTGGGTTTGACCTCCCGTAGTGGGTCCTTGCTTTTTATAAAGCGGAGCGGGGCCAATTTATCGTACTTGCTCCGTGTGCCCCCCTTTCGTCGAGTGCCCACTGGACTGTTGGCCTACCAAGTACTTGCCTGCTGCTCCTGCCGCCCGCTTGACGGGCGGAGCACTCGTTATCCTTACGGTTCTGTTCTGTTCTCTCTGCTGAGGCCCCTCCCATTGCTCTAGCCATAAGCTATGGCAGCTCCGGCTCGCAACCACGGGGGCCCGCCCCGCGGGGCCAGAGTGGGCTCAGCAGTCAGCCTTCATTCGAATGGAACTAGGGGGTCTTTCGCTTTTGCCGGATCTAGAGAGATACTACGAGTCCTCCGTCCCAGATTCCATCGCCGCGGCCATCTGGTTCACCGGTACTACCAAAAAGTCTCATGCTTACATTACTGTTATTGATGGTTTGATTATTTTAGACTACGAAGACCTCGGTCGTGCTTCTGGTTTCCATTCCCATTAGAATATTGATGATAAATCTCCTCGTGCTCTGCCATAAGAACTTGGAGTCCGTATCATGGTGAAGGTAAGGTAACGCTGTGATTCTTGCTCAAAAAACAGACCGAACGCGTTCGAGTTATTGGCTCGTCCGACCCGGCAGCATTCATGAGTCGCTCGTTCAACTGTCCCTCGGAGACAGGGTCGAGAAGTACCATGCATGGTTGCCCTCTGTCCTTTATTTCTCTCGGTCCCACCCAGAAAGAGACGGCTTAGCAAAAAAAAGTGAGCGCCCCTGCGCGAGCCTTTATTAGTAAAGTAAAGCTTTGGCTCCCTAAAGACTCAAAAAATGAATCAAAAAAAGGGGGACTTATGCAACGGGCTATGCCACCCAAACCAACTGAGGGAAGTCGCATCCGTCCCATCGCAAGCACCTACAATGTCATGATCACATAGGTTTACCCTTTTTCTTTGGTAGTTCAACGGACGGTCGCCCCTCCAACAAGAAAAGGTATAAATATGGAAACTTCTCTGCCATTTGAATCGGAGAATTTATGGAGGAAATCGGGTTTTAAATTTCCAGAAACCACACGATTATATAGCCAAAGGGAATAGGCCGCACCTAAAATCATCCCAAGCGCTGCTAATGTGGCTACTAAGCTATTTCTTTGGAAAGCTCCTACTAAGATGAGAAATTCCCCGATAAAGCTGCTAGTACCAGGTGAACTCATATTGGCCAAAGTAAAAGAAAAGAAAATGGTAGAGAGATTCGGCATGGTGCTCACTAAACCTCCGTAATATCTAACAAGTCGAGTCTTATGTCGGTCATATAAAACACCAACACATAGAAAAAGGGCTGAAGGAACCAGTCCATGACTTAACATCGGTAGAATGCTACCTCCAATTCCCTGTATGTTCGATAGAGCGAAAGATTTCTCCCGGAGTACGCCGATTACCCCCCGAACCGTACAAGATAGTTACCACCTATCATACGGCTTTCTAACATCACTTATTTTTCTGGTCGTTCCGCTCTGTCGATCGATGGTAGTATAAGAGATCTGTAACCCCCCCCGAAATTATTTACATAAGGGTTCCTGCTTCCTACCCATAGTTAGCATGTATCTCCCCGGGTCATATACTTGAGTATCACATCGTAGACCCCCGCCCAACTCTATCTTCCTTATCAGTGAACCGGAACTTAGTGCGTAGGTACTCTTCAATGCAGCGTGGACGAGACGACGTCACATACTACGATCACGTACAAAAGTCTTGCCCTTCAGCTCGGCAATATGGAACCTATCACTCCCGCCGTTCCTTTATGAGGTCTTATCGGGATAGGTAGGCCCAAGCCTTTCCTTTCCCACCGACCGAGCCGGTAGTTCCTCACGGCTGACAAATAAGAGTGACGGCCGTAAAAGAAGGGCACCGGCCCCATTCCCCCCTCCCCCCATCCTCTTTCTTTCCTTCTCGAGAAAGAGAAAGAAGAGAAGAAAGGATTTCTTCTCTTCTTTCATGTGAGAACGGCCCTTTCTTGTATCGAAAAGTTTTTCGTGCTATACATCACGTTGAGAAAGTCCAACCTCCTTATATGTACCGTACCTTTTTTTTTTTTTACCTCGAAAGGGGGTCCTCCTTATGATGCTACGGTCGGCTGTCCGAAGTGCAAGGGGTAAACTCGGACTCGGATGGGATAGGATTGTGCGTTCGGGCCCTTCGGGTGTCATATTTTGGCCGAGTTTACCGTACCCCCCGCCCTTATGTTAATGTTAGGCGACCGTAATCTTTTGTTACGTTCCACCGGCTGTTACGCCAGAAAGAAAAGGTTACACACGAGCTCTCGTTCTGCGGCGTGGTGGCAGGACCAATAGGGGATTGGCTCCGGGATAGGGTCAAATCCGCAGGGGTCATGCAAATACATAGGCCCCTTCCCTTCTCTTTTGGATAAATGGGGTGCTTTCCGATCTACGGTCCCTCGGAACAAAGGGTTAGGCAGGTAGTATGGGCCCTCTGACTTCCAGCTATGTGCTTGTGCGGCTCCCGCGAAGCGAATGAAGGGAAGCTCTCTTCGAGCTTACGGGTGAGCTTACGTTTACTCTCTGCCTCTTTGATTGGTAGGCGGGCGGTCAAAGCCCCCTACTTAAGATTCCATTCATAAGGATAATTTTTTGTTGTCGTGACGCTTTGGTTAGGCCGACTTATAAAGCAAGTTCTAGCTTCTATAGCGGCCCTTCCACTTCCACTTTGTTGTAGTTTGTATTTTGACTGAATGAATATATCAAACCAAACAAAGGCGAGCAGTATAAGCCCTTCTCTGGTCCTGGGAAAAGCAGCGAACTAAGGTTTTGAACCCTTGCAACTATGATAGAAAGCCGTTTGCTTGTTGCCAAACCCCTTCGCAATCAAAGTAGGCCGCGACTCTTGTATTTTAGTCGGTCGGGGGAAGCTACCGCTTATACGACAGCTCCACTTCCTCGTCTTGCTTCTGGCAAAGCTTCTACTTTGCTTGCGCGAAAGTGCTTTTCGCTAGGTCAAAAAGCTTCCGTCAAAGCGAAAGAAAAGATCTGATCCAACATAAATCCGCATATTGAGCGCAGCTGTGATATGCGGCTACAGCTAGGCGATCATATCAATGCCATAAAATACTTTGATATGTATAGAGAGATCCCCTATATATACAGATAGAATAGATGTTTATGGACAGACATTCCATTGATTCTGAGTTTTGGGGCTGAAAAAGCTCGTCGATCCAAACAAATGAATCATTTCTTCTGGTATCTCTGCGCCCCCCGCCCCGAAACTGACCCACAGCACAGCGCCCATTCGCTTTGCGCGCGGGAAGGCAACGAAGTGAAGTTCATGAGACCGCGGCGGAGTGGAGCAGCCGCGACACTCTTTTTCCTTAGCTGGATCTCGCTGATGCCACCTAAACGGTAAGTAGGCGGCGGATGTGTGACGTTTGGAGTTGTCGTTCGTGCACCTGTCCCCAATGGAAGAATGAGTGATCCGTTCCCCTGCAGATCATGGCCTTACCACTCGGTCCCCGATGGCCAGCGGGGGATTCGGTATAGCAGCTCACGTTCGTTTGCGCCTTTCCGCAGGACTGGGCACATGTTAGCTGTAGGAAGTATGGTTCCGAAAGTGACTTCGGTTCGCCAGTTCAGGCTCAACTCCTCGCTTTACGTTAGCGGACCTACGGCTCGGGCCGGGGCTCCGCGCTCTTTCTTTCTGTGTGGGACGATGCCGGGGAGAGAAGGGAATGCGTCGAGGCGGCGAACAACAACAAGACAACTACATTTTGGCTTTTCCCTCCATGAGATGAGCCCAGTGCATTGGACCGATGGATAAGAGAACTGAGCTGGCCCAAAAAGCGCTTGGGCGCTCTACGTACGATGTAGAAGACTCTATCAGATACATATCGATTTATTTCTGATGGATCAAGAATAGATAGTTGTCTCATCAATAGATAGAAATAGGCTCAAAGACCTTATTATTGATTCCCTCTCTATTCTCTATCTATTTCTACTCTTTAGATCTATCAGAACAGATCAATCTATCAATCGATTTGAAAATAGCACGTTCATCTCGCTTTTCGTTCATTTTCGCCACGCCAACATAGCCGCCATAATAAGAAGAAGCAGGCGAAGCAGCTAGAAGCGCTCGCTTCTAGCCCTTTTATTTTTATTTACGAATGAATTTGGGAAAGCCAACAGAAAGATTCGATTCAGACTTCGTGGAGCCGGTGCTGCTGTTGCCTGCGCGTAGAGCCGTCCCCCACTCCCGTCCCGGGGCGCTAAGGGACTGAAGGGAACAGACGGCAGTGTTTTGCTGACGCCTCGAATCAAGCTTTTGTTGCGACATGCTATGTTTTCTCCCCCATTGCTAGTAGGTTGATGGGTCGCACGCCCGACACACATGTTTTGGCCTTGTGTGTCCATAACTCAAAATAGGTGACCTAACGGCCGCCGCCCGACTAAACATACCAATAGTCACCAGATTCATATGGGCTACTGAGGAGTAAGCAATGATCTTCTTTAGATCGATCTGTCTTGAAGTGGTCAAGGAAGTATATATTATAGCAATCGCGCTTAAAGTATAAATGAAAGGAGTAAAACAAAGTGTCGCTTCGGGAAACATGGGTATTGAAAATCTTAAAAACCCGTAGGTTCCAAATTTTAAAGGAATTCCTGCCAAGATGACGGATCCTGCCGTAGGTGCCTCTACATGAGCTTCAGGTAACCAAATATGAACTGGTACCATAGGCACTTTGACGGCGAAAGAGGCGAAAGAAGCAATCCATAGAAAGATTTGGCGCCGCTCACTAAATTCTGTGGTTAATGATATTTGTAAATCGGTGGTTCCTGTTTGGAAAAGAATCAACAGAATAGCTAATAGCATAAAAAGAGATCCAAGTAAAGTATAAAGGAAAAACTGATATGCTGCCTTGATCTTTCTTTGTCTCGAACCCCATACTCCTATAATAATGGTAGAGTAAGGGGTGGCCCCAAAGCGGAATTGACCGGGGGTGCTTGGTCGAAGCTCCAGTAGGTAGCCACTCCCTTCTCAGGGAACCGTACGTGAGACTTCCGCATCATACGGCTCCGTCCCGAGCTTCCGTCGTCGGCCCTTGTCATTAGATCACTATCTATGCATGTATTTTTA